ATTAACCGGATCCTAAATTCATTTCTTTTTGAGTTCCTTTTTTTCCTTGTAGCGAGCAAAACTAATAGATAGTTTATCGGAATCAAAGTCAAAATCCATTTTTCTTTTTATAAAGAATTCTCAAAAAAATTCTTTATTTTTGAATGGTCTTCCTGATTAGGGGTCGGGAAAGAAACCTCTTTTAACAACATAAGTAAAAAAGAAAATTCTTTTTTCTGCGAAATTCAAATTAGGCAAGAAAAAGAAACCGAAGGTCGTCTTCCCTTCTTGTTGCGTATGTATCGCGAATTCAAATAGAGAAAATATCGATATAGAGTATCTTTTCTTTCTACTCGAATCTCCCCCTAAGCCCCTATTTTTTTACTAATAACTGGTGTTGTTGGATTGAATTAAAAATTATAACAGAATAGTTTACGAAATTCAATTCGGAAGAAACTCTTTATTTTGATTTTGATATTAATTTTAACTCTAAATAAAATTGAATATCAAAATTGGAATTGAATTTCATTTTCAGACAAGACTGGATTATCATCCATATATTTATATCTTTCATATCGAAAGAGAAATAAGATAATATTGTATTGAATTAATTTCTATTTATTTAATCTCGTGAATTTCTCTATTTTCATTTTCTATTTCATTTTGATTTCTAGTTGATAATAATAGATAATAAGATATATAGAATATATAGAATTGTATTTCTATTCTATTATTTCTATTATTATTATTTCTATTATATAGAATACTCACTTCGATATACTAATTAGTATAGAATACTACTAAGAATTAGTATAAGATATGTTTATAGTAATAACAGGTCTAAATATTCAATCGAGGTACCCATTCTATGACAACTCTCAATAGCTTACCCTCTATTTTTGTGCCGTTAGTAGGACTAGTATTTCCGGCAATTGCAATGGCGTCTTTATTTCTTCATGTTCAAAAAAACAAGATTTCTTAGATCTTATGGGTTCAAATCTCATCCATTTTTTTTCAAGACTTAGATATAGCTAATACAGATGTGCATTTAGTAGAGTATGTTATGGTATAACATAGGGGCATAAATGAAGCAGCTCTTATATATCCGTAAATAGATGCTCGAAATATACAAACAATATAGGGAAATAAGTTTCGAATTATTTCCAAATAGATTGGAATCGAGGCAGATGCCTGAAACGGAAAGTCGATCTATCTATATGTATGTAGATATTTCGAGAAGATCCTAAAAAAGGGATATTCTTTTATTTTATACCTAACCCATTCGACGAATTACTCCGATTATTCCTAAAGGAAAGGGTTACATGCGAATGGCACTAGTTGATGAGAGTTACTTCGGAAACAAAAAGTTTCTCCATTCCAATAAAAATAAAAAAAAAAAATGCAACTAGATCTAATATGAGTTGGCGATCCGAACATATATGGATAGAACGTCTAGTGGGGTCTCGAAAACTAAGTAATTTCTTCTGGGCCTTGATCCTTTTTTTAGGTTCATTAGGATTCGTCTTAGTTGGAACTTCCAGCTATCTCGGTAAGAATTTTATATCTTTAGTTCCATATCAGCAAATCGTTTTTTTTCCACAAGGGATCGTGATGTCCTTCTACGGGATCGCGGGTCTCTTTATTAGTTCCTATTTGTGGTGTACAATTTCGTGGAATGTGGGGAGTGGCTATGATCGATTCGATCTAAAAGAAGGAATAGTGTGTATTTTTCGTTGGGGATTTCCTGGGAAAAAGCGTCGCATCTTCCTACGATTCCGTATGAAGGATATTCAGTCGATCAGAATAGAAGTTAAAGAGGGCATTTATCCTCGTCGTATCCTTTATATGGAAATCAAAGGACAGGGAGCCATTCCATTGACGCGTACTGATGAGAATTTGACCCTGGGTGAAATTGAGCAAAAAGCTGCCAAATTGGCCTATTTTTTGCGCGTACCAATTGAAGTATTTTGAAATGAAATAGCAAATCAAAATATTTCTATAAATAAAAAAAGAACAAGGGGAGTTCTTTTAAGTCGAAATCGGAATACTATTCCTTGAAATGTTTGTTTTTTTTTAGTTTCGCTTTAGCATTCATCGAGAACGCGAAGCAGTTTCAAATTGGATCAATTAGATTATCTGTAAACAAGATTTTTATTATTTCTTCATTTAAAGTCGACTCTTTCTTATTCTATATTCTTTCGAGATTCATAATCAATGAATGGGAAATCAAAAAAAAAGGAATAGATTCCGGGGTTCGATGCCTTAGAATAGAACTTATGTTTGATAAAAATAGTAGATCGCAGCGCATAGATTCGAAGAATGAGGCGAGTTCATTAGCAATTCAAAGATGAAAAATGGAAAAAAAGAAAGCATTTCTCCCTTTTCTTTCTGTTATATCTATAGTATTTTTGCCTTGGTGGGTTTCTCTTTCATTTAAGAAAAGTGTTGAATCTTGGGTTACTGATTGGTGGAATACTACACAATCCGAAACTTTTTTGACTGATATTCAAGAAAAGAGTATTATAGAAAAATTCATCGAATTAGAAGAACTCTTCCTATTGGACGAAATAATAAAAGAATACCCGGAAATAGGGTTGCAAAGGGCTCATATAGGAATCCACAAAGAAACGATCCAATTGATAAAGATAAACAATGAGGATCATATCCATATGATTTTGCACTTCTCGACAAATATAATCTGTTTCATTATTTTTAGTGCTTATTCAATTCTAGGTAATAAAGAACTTCTTATTCTTAACTCTTGGGTTCAAGAATTTCTATATAATTTAAGTGACACAATAAAAGCTTTTTCTATTCTTTTATTAACTGATTTATGTATCGGATTCCATTCGCCCCATGGTTGGGAACTAATGATTGGCTATGTCTACAAAGATTTTGGATTTGTTCATAATGAGAAAATTATATCTGGCCTTGTTTCTACTTTTCCAGTCATTATAGACACAATTTTAAAATATTGGATCTTCCATTATTTAAATCGTCTATCTCCATCACTTGTAGTGATTTATCATTCAATGAATGACTGATCCAACTCGAATATTTCTTACTTTGCACATAAGCAAAGCATTTTAAGACGTACCCACTCCTTCGAACCTACGGAGATTTCTCCTCGAATATTTTATATTCGCGTAAAAGAATTTACGTAAATAGCAGACTTGTGGATAGGGAACTATCCGAGTGACCTACCTCATTTTATTGTAGAAATTTTTGGGATCAATGATTGGACTATGCAAATTCAAAATAACCTTTTTTTTTCTTGGATCACGATAAAGAAAGAAATTATTCAATCTATTTCCGTATCGTTTATGATATATATCATCACTCAAGCATCTATCTCAAATGCGTATCCCATTTTTGCTCAGCAGGGTTATGAAAATCCGCGCGAAGCAACCGGGCGTATTGTATGTGCCAATTGCCATTTAGCTAATAAGCCCGTGGATATTGAGATTCCGCAAACAGTACTTCCTGATACTGTATTTGAAGCAGTTGTTCGAATTCCTTATGATACGCAAGTGAAACAAGTTCTTGCTAATGGAAAAAGGGGGGGGTTGAATGTGGGTGCTGTTCTTATTTTACCTGAAGGATTTGAATTAGCACCCCCGGATCGTATTTCACCCGAGATGAAAGAAAAGATAGGCAATCTTTCTTTTCAGAGCTATCGACCCACTAAAAAAAATATTCTTGTTATAGGTCCTATTCTTGGTCAGAAATATAGTGAAATAACTTTTCCTATTCTTTCCCCGGATCCCGCTAATAATAAAGATGTTCACTTCTTAAAATATCCCATATATGTGGGGGGGAACAGAGGAAGGGGCCAAATTTATCCCGACGGGAACAAGAGTAACAATACGGTTTATAACGCTACAGCGGCTGGTAGAGTAAGTAAAATCATACGAAAAGAAAAGGGGGGATACGAAATAACTATAGCGGATACGTTAGATGGGCGTCAAGTGGTTGATATTATTCCGCCAGGGCCAGAGCTTCTCGTTTCAGAGGGCGAATCTATCAAACTTGATCAGCCATTAACGAGTAATCCTAATGTGGGTGGATTTGGTCAAGGGGATGCTGAAATAGTACTTCAAGATCCATTACGTGTCCAAGGTCTTTTGTTCTTCCTGGCATCTGTTATTTTAGCACAAATCTTTTTGGTTCTAAAGAAGAAACAGTTTGAGAAGGTTCAATTATCCGAAATGAATTTTTAGATTTGCAAATTGATAAATCTCAACTTCGGAAAGGAAAAGGAATCCAATTCTTATTGGTGTTCTGCATGATCAAAAATTATGAACCCATTTTTGCTTGTTTCGAAGTCATTGGGAGTTACTTATACTCTATTCCTATTCATAGTAAGAATATTATAAAGAAATTTTTTTGACTTTATCTCTTAGTTTTTTTTTTTTAATCAAAATTGAACCGAGTGACTCTCTTACTCTTATCAGAGAATGTCTTAATAGTTTTCTATTCTAATAAAAGAGAAAATTTCATCGAATACAGAATACTAAACTTCAGATAATAAGTATAAGATAACTATTCTTAATCTTATTTTCTATTTTTTGATTTTTTTACGGATTTCTCAGAACCTTTTTGTTTCTTCTATTTCTATATTTTTCTATATTTAATTAAAATATAGATTAGAGTAGTGAGCAATCAAAAAATAGAAAATAGAGCGCAATTTTTGGAGAAAATAGAACTTAATGGAGGTTTATTAGAAAAGAAAGGATTTGAATAATATCTGTACTCGTCAAATAGATATATTAGAATTGGTTCATTTAGGAAAACGAAATCAAGTAATTTCAGTCTAACTTTGAAAGATAGATACTATGCTTCAATAATAGATGTTCAAAATCAATGAATGACATTTTTCAAATATAATTTGAATTTTCAAATTGAAATAAAAATAATATATTCTATTATGAAAGCTTAAGAACTCAAGGGATCCCTTGAGTTCTTAAGCTTTCATGTCTCCAACTCAGTTCATCCGATTATTAGATTATTTTAGATTCTTA